TTATATCGTTTGTAGGTGCGGCTAACTCTCCATGAGGTAATTCTATGATTTTCCAGGGTAAAAGAGCTCCTGACCAATTAGAAACAAAAATAAATAGAAACATAGTTCCAATAAAAGGAACCCAAGGCCCATATTCTTCTCCAATTTGAGTTTTACTCAAATTTCGAATGAATTCAAGAACATATTCGAATAAATTTTGACCCTTGGTCGGAATGGTTTGTGGATTCCGAACAGCTATAGTAGCTGAACCTAATAAAATAGCAATAACAACCCAAGAGGTAATAAGTACTTGGCCATGGACTTGGAAACCTCCTATTTGCCAATAGAAATGTTGGCCTACTTTTACACCAGATATATCATATAACCCTTTTAGTGTGTTAATGAAACAAAATAACATATTCATATTTCTCTATAAAAAAATAAAATTTTAAACAAAATTAGTTTTATTCAACTATCTCTTTGTCTACTTGAGTTGGATATTTAAAATATCCAAAAATCTTTTGAATATTAACTAATCACATAATGTTCCCAGTTATTTTTATCGATTTTATTTAAAAAATTCATAAATAATAACCGATTCCAGAAATTCATCGAATTTTTCAAAGTAAAAGTTATTTATCTTATTATTAATCAAGGATTTTGTATATAGCTAGACCGGCCCTCACAAATTGCGAATACTAATTTGTTAAGAATTAAGCGGATTGAAAGTATAGAGTCATCATTCGCCGGAATCGAAAGATCTGCAAGATCGGGATCACAATTTGTATCGATTAAACAAATTGTTGGAATTCCTAAAGTAATACACTCTCGCAGAGCTGTATATTCTTCATGCTGATCAATGATGATTACAATATCGGGTAACCCTGTCATATATTTAATCCCGCCCAGATATGTTTGCAGACGGGATAATTGTCTTTTACCCACAGCCGCATCTCTTTTCGGAAGGCGTTTGAACCTTCCCATTTTTTGTTTTATTCTCAAATCCCTGAACTGATTAAGTCTACTTTCTGTAGTGGACCAATTCGTTAACGTCCCGCCAAGCCATTTTTTATTAACACAATGACACCGGGCTTTTATTGCAGCGCATGCTACTGAATTAGCTGCTTTCTTTTTTGTACCAACAATCAAGAATTGTTTTCCTCTACTTGCTGCATCAAAAACCAAATTGCAGGCTTCGTATAAAAAACGAGCAGTTTTTACAAGATTTGTAATATGAATACCCTTGTGCTTGGCAGAGATATAAGGTGCCATTTTAGGATTCCATTTTTTAATACCATGCCCAAAATGAACTCCTACTTTCAACATCTCTTCCAAATTTATGTTCCAATATCTTCTTGTCATTTCTCCCCCACTACCCCCCTTTTTAACAAAAAAGAGACGATAAACCCTGAATTAAAATAAAATAATTGTTCCAATGGAACCTTATCTTCTATTGGAAATTGTCTGTAAATAGACGAATAAGTTATTAGTCTTTTCTATTGCTTACTATTTTGATTACTAACTTAAATTTAATGACTGTACTAAATACATATAGTCAAATAAATCTTCTTTTATAAATCATTAAATCCTATAAATAATTGTTCTGGTCTATCGCGAAAATTCTTTAAGAGTCGCGGATTTTTGTTGTTAAAAAAAGATTCGCAGAGAAGATAGATATTTTTACTTTACTTAACTTATTTTTTAATAAAATGATATGATGATATTTTGAAAAAAAAAATTCACTAATCCAGGAAAATTTTAATATATTTTGTATCATTTTGGCGGCATGGCCGAGCGGTAAGGCAAGGGACTGCAAATCCTTTTTTCCCCAGTTCAAATCCGGGTGTCGCCTAATCAACATTAACAAAAATGCGAAATCTCTGCTTCTCTTCTGATATAACTCGCAGAATTATTTTCATTAGAAGAGAAGCATATGAAACGGACCATTGATACTTTGTTTGATTATAAGTATATCGTCTAAAGGTTTTCTAAAAGAAAAGATTGTGAATCCTCGTTCGGATCTAGTATTCATATAACATATTGATAGAGGGGCTATCAAGACTTTTTGATTCCCTTCGATTAATAATACTAAGTGCTTGTCTAATACTTAGATCTTGAATAAAATTGTAGTTCCCGGTAGGAAATCCACTTAATAGTTTTGGAAGAGGACATAAGTTGCTTTATATATGACAGACTCACGAGAATCGATGGGTATTAAATTATCTACTAAATATCAGATTGAATGAATAATTTACTTATATATATATATTATAGATATAGAAGGAGCCAAAAATAAAGAATTTTATTTTCGACAAACCCCAGTCAAGCCTACTTTTTCACAACAATAATCGGAGAGAGGGTACGGATTAGATTAAATAAGTAAATAGATATCTGTAATAGATAGTAATTTCTCCTTTCTTCTAAATTTATCCCTTTATGTTTTGATTTATAAAGTCAATAAAACAAAAAAAGAATAGGGCTTATTATTTTTATTTATTATTATTCCTACATGTTTCCATTCCTTTGGGATGTTACTACGCATTTTGGTTGCGTTTAATCTTTTCCATATTAAAAATCATAATCAATTTATATTGGATTGATTTTGCAATAATGTTTGGTCAGCATCTCCTTTTGACTCTACGTCATTGATTCCATATTATTAGTGAGGAAGAATTCTTGCATATTTATATAGATAGTGGACATAATTCATATAGATATAGTAAGTTTTCATATAGATATAGTAAGTTTTGCTTGAGCTACTTTAATGGTAATATTTACATTTTCCCTTTCACTCGTAGTGTGGGGAAGAAGTGGGTTATAAAAGTATTACTAAATTAAGTTCCGGAATTAAACTGTATCAATTATTTTATAGCCTGTCCTGTAACGCATTTTGGATTATTTAAAATTTAAAATAAATGGGAATGGACTTCGACTATTTTTATATATGCATACTGAGGAAGAACAGACCTTTTTTTTTTCTATAACTTACCTTGCTCTTTTGACAATCACTTGATGATAGAAAGAGAAAAAAATTGATGTATTTATAGGATATCATATTGGGTTCGATCGGGACTGGTGGGGCTCGAACCCGCAACTTCCGCCTTGACAGGGCGGTGCTCTAACCAATTTGAACTACAATCCCAGGAAAATTAAGGTATCTAGCAGAACATTTGATTCTTTTTTTTATCTTCGTATAGGATATTTCTGAAAGACAGAGGGGGTTTATACCATCTCATGGTAGATTGGCGAATTATTGGGCCGAGCTGGATTTGAACCAGCGTAGACATATTGCCAACGAATTTACAGTCCGTCCCCATTAACCGCTCGGGCATCGACCCAGCAAGAATAAATTTTAGACTTATTGGTAATCCATGATCAACTTCCTTTAATTTTAGTAGTACCCTACCCCCAGGGGAATTCGAATCCCCCTTATCTCCTTGAAAGAGAGATGTCCTAACCACTAGACGATGGGGGCCAACTTGTCTGATTGTCCTCATAGTCTGATCATAATATGATGAGTTTGTTGAAATTGTCAATATAAAAATATGATTAGATTTAGATCCGAGGGATTTTTCCTTTTTTAAGAGAATTATATATAAATTTTAGATTCGTCATTCATATTCACAAATCGTTCACTAGAATCGACATTCTCTATATACTATATAATAAATAATATAAATTTACTAAAACAAATCTATAAAATAAAGCGGAATCCAGAAGTTATCAAAATTTATTATAAGACTTTAGTTCAATGAAACAAGTATAATCTCTTCATCACACGATTTTATGAAATATCTTGAAATTTCTTTTATGTCAAATTGGGATGTGTACATCTATGTTATGTATCAATCAAGTAAATTTTTTTTGATTGTATCGTTTAAACAATAAAAAAATTTAGGCCGGTTCTGAAATAATTCATTTTACCCTAAACTTGCTAGGCAAATCCATTTAATTATTCAAAAATGAAGCCACTAACCATTATGATTATACTGCATATATATAATATTATATATATCTTCATATAAAGATTTTATCTACTATAATTATAGTGACTCGTATAATTATAGTGACTCGTTCGGGAATTAAATAAAAAAAGCCCTTTTAACTCAGTGGTAGAGTAACGCCATGGTAAGGCGTAAGTCATTGGTTCAAATCCAATAAGGGGCTTTTATAAAAAAAGAAAATATTTTGTTTTTTTAATAAAAAATAAACTAACTAGATAATATGTTATAATTATACAGCTAGATAATATGTTATAATTATACAGAATTAGAAGAAAATAATAAAACTGAACATTTGTTCGGTAAATTTTTATGAATAATCATAAGCCATCTCTTGAATCAACAAAAATTCCTATTACCAACCAAATCCATTTGAAAGACTCGAAATCAACAAAAGATAAAGTAAGTGGACCTGACCTATTTAATAATTATTATGATATCTACTATTCTGATATTAAAATTCGATAGAGATAAAACTTGAATTAGAACAGTTGACCCACAAACTAACGTAGATAAATCCATGAACTCAATTATTTTTTTTTTTCAACTCATTTCTATCTAATCCATTTTTCTGGCTTGGCTAGGTGGGATAACCGAACCATTCCCTTTACTTGGACAAATCCGGGCAAAATCAATCTATTCAATGAACAAAAAAGGAGAGAGAGGGATTCGAACCCTCGATAGTTCTTTACTATACCGGTTTTCAAGACCGGGGCTTTAAACCCCTCAGCCATCTCTCCGAAAAAATAATTTCTCCGAATATAACATGGGCCATAGGGGGTGGATACCACTACTAGCTACTAGCGGTCAAAAGATCTCAGGTGTGAATCTTACGAATAGAGTAGTCAAAAGAGTATTAATAAGTACAATCAATTTATGGTAAACTAAAATCCCTTGATGATGTATTTTATTAGAAGTTTTTGTCTGATAGAGGTATCAAATGGTATAGTGTCTTTGTTGGTATCTTGGAGTAGAAAAAGCATGACTCTTGTTTTCCAATTAACTGTTTTAATTGCTACTTCATCAATCTTATTGATTAGCATACCCGTCGTATTTGCTTCTCCTGATGGTTGATGAAGTAACACAAATATTGTATTTGCCGATACATCATTATGGATTGGGTTAGTATTTCTGATCGGTATCCTTAATTCTCTCATCTCTTGAACCTCTTGGTCCTAGATCCAAAAATTAAATGCTCCCCAAAATTATAGGGGGTCAAACTTCTTGTATAAAAAATACAATATAATATTAAGTAAATTTTAGATTAAAAAAATTATTGGAACTACTCTAAAGAAAGAGAATCTCTGGCCCGACACTGCACAAATAGAATATGGATATATATATGATAATATATGTATGAATATATTGTATATCATGAATAAAAAATGTGGATATAGTTTAATGGTAAAATTTCTCTTTGCCAAGGAAAAGACGCGGGTTCGATTCCCGCTATCCGCCCAAGATAAAGATAAAGTAATATTTTGAATATACTAAAGGATTGGGTATAATTGGTTATGATGGTGTAGTGAGTCTATACCTCCTCCCTTTATATCTTTACTACCACTACCCCGAATGGTATTTACTAGTTATCAGAGACAAACACCCAATTTTTGGATAAAATGAAACAAAGATGTTGCGGAGACAGGATTTGAACCTGTGACCTCAAGGTTATGAGCCTTGCGAGCTACCAAACTACTCTACTCCGCGCGGAATTATAATAGAAAAAGAAGGATTGAATGTGCCCCTTTACCATTCTGTATAAATAGAGTAGTACGTTTATATAGAATGGTAAAGGGGCACATTCTCATCATCGACCGTAGAAATGAAATGAAAGGTTAATCCTTACCAACTTGATCTTGTTGCTCCTGGTAACAAACATGCAGAAACCATTTCACGAAGTATGTGTCCAGACAGTCCAAAGTCTCGATAATTAGCTCTTGGCCTTCCAGTCGAAAAACAACGGTGATGAAGGCGTGTAGGTGCACTATTCCGTGGTAGGGATTGTAACTTCCTATAAATTTCTCGTTTGTCATTCAATGATGGAACTTTACTTATTTCTTCCTTTGAGGATCGACGAATCAAATGATATTTCTGTGCCAACTTTTGCCTCTTCTTTTCTTTCTGAATCAAACTTTTTTTTGCCATAATGGTTCAGGTCCTATTTAGTTGATACAAGTCGAATCCTAGATGTAGAAATAGAAAAGGGGCCCTCTATCCATCGAAATAAATTAGATTATCACAGATATAACACATTCATTAGCAAAATTTGCCCGATGTAGAGGCAATCAAGAAAGCCGCGTAAGTGAATATATAACCTACAAAAAAATGGGCTAATCCAACCAATCTTTATTGCACAATGGAAAGAGCCATGGATTTATCTTTCCATCAAATCAAATTGGCCAAAAGTGTGCATTCATGAGTCCATGCTAAAGTTTCAATCAATTCCTGCCAATATCCAGCCAGAAAATTAAGAACATAAATCCAGTAGCCCAAACAAGATGTCTAAATAAGAACATCCACGCTCAGACCGATAAACTATTCATACCAAAAGAAAAAGGTTATACCCATTGATCAGTTGTGAAGAGTTTAACCGTAAATAATCTCTTAGTCAACTAATCAAATAAATGGAAGATTCATTAAACTGTGAAAACATTACCTTACCATACATAATGTGATGTGTTTCCAATGCCAAGAAAAAGTAACCTATCCAATAGTATTTAACATCCAATAAACTGCCAAATAAAATGCATCCCATGTCGAAATATCACAAGTACCTCCTCGTCCCGGTCCATCGCACGGAAAACTATAACAGAAATCCTTTTTATCTGGCATTAATTTTGAACCGCGGGCATCTAAAGCACCTTTTACTAAGATTAATATAGTTGTATGTAACCCTAGAGCAATAGCATGATGAACCAAAAAGTATCCAGGACCCATTGTTAAGAATAATGAATTAGTATTTTCATTAATAGCATTTAAATAACCGGGCAACAAAATGCTTCAACCCGCATTGAATGTTGGGCCATTCGTTGAAGATAAAAGTACATCGAATCCATTTACCATGAGCCGATTGTATTCATTGAGCAAATAGATGTTCGATCAAAATTTGCTTTTCCGGAATACCAAAAGCAAGCATAACATCATTATGAACATAAAGTCCTCGGTTATGGAATCCAAGAAAGAGGCTAGTCCAACTTAAATGATGCTGTGTCCAATCCCGAAATTAGTTCTATACAAATGATGGTGTGCAATATAGGTCAACCAAAGACCTCGACTGGATCTAATCCTCCATGAAAAGTAAGAAATTATGCATATTTTGACCAATTTAAGGTAAAATATAAGGTTATTCCCTCGGCCAAAACTTTTATAAAGTTGAGCCAATAGATCACGATTCCAGATAAATTCATGAGGAATCGGTATCTCTTTAGGATCTATTCCAGCATTTAGAAATTTATTAATCGGTATACATGCACCTGATGCCCTCCAAAAAGAGAGAGATCCAACAATATAGAATGGAATA